TCAAATGAAATAGAATGCTTAGAAGGGATATAATGAAATTCTTTGATTGGTTCTTTCCACAAAACAAAGGAATGATCCATTTTTTATTTGACTGGTGAGGCCAAACCAAAAAACAATTAATTATAACAAATCAAATAAAATATATTATATATATAATATTCTAAACTAAATCAGAGAATAGAATTAATAAATGAAATAAATAAACGGCGCCTTCTTTTATTCGAAACGCCTCGTGATCTTCAACCAATTATGTGCTTCAATATAATTACCAGGAGTAAGCGCTATAGCCTGTTTCCAATACTCAGCGGCTTGATCAAACCAAGCCTCCGCAATTTCAGAATCTCCCTGGCGAATGGCCTGTTCTCCCCGGTCGGAATAGGCGGATTAATTCCTTCCCTTAGAACCGTACTTGAGAGTTTCCTACCTCATACGGCTCATCAATTCTTTTGGTGTCCCGTTACCATATCTAACGAATGGGATTTCGATCCCATTTTTCGGGTTAACCAAAGAGGTTTATTACATGAGTTTTAAACTGAAATTTGGATTCAATTTGGATTAATAATCCGTTTTATTTCGTTTTATCTTTTTTTCCCACCTTCAGAAGAAAAAATTCCCCCTATCATTAGAATTTTCCGAAAGGTAACTATCTCAGTTTCGTATATAAATTTATATAGAATCTTTGAAAAAGACTTTCCTTCCTAAGAAAGAAAAGACTTACTATCTTTGGGATCTGATCCTACACCGCTGCTCAAGACTTTAGTGGATCGACTTTATTACATAAGTGGATTCCTAATTTTTATCTCACATCATGAGATAAGTATATCTACCATCATGACATAAGTACGCAGTTATTATTGTATCAGCCCCAAACCTCGCTAATTGATCTTTACGGTGCTTCCTCTACCAATTAGATCCTTTTTTTTTTATCCATAGAAAAAAGTAGCTAGGTATATCTATTCTTCATATCATATTTCACTTCTATGAAGTTTCTTTCTTTGCTACAGCTGATAAAAATCGTTGTTTTAGACGATGCATATGTAGAAAGCTTTGTTTTTCTTTTTTTTTTCCACTTCTATAGTGAAGATAGTCGCACGTAATGACAGATCACGGCCATATTATTAAAAGCTTGTGGTAAGAATGGATTTCGTTCTAGTGCTCGAAAATAATATTCCAAAGCTTTCGTATGTTCTCCATTACTTGTATGGATAAGACCTATATTATAGAGTATATAACTTCGATCATAGGGATCAATTTCCAGTCGCATAGCTTCATAATAATTCTGTAAAGCTTCCGCATAATTTCCTTCAGATTGAGCTGACATCCGTTACGGTCGCCATTCAATTAAACGAATCTCCGTTCCAGAACCGTACGTGAGATTTTCATCTCATACGGCTCCTCCCTTATGTGCATAAGGAGAATAATAGATGAAATCAAAAAAGATGAAAATATTCTCATTATGGACTGAGCAGAGCTAGTGTTTTTACAAGAAATCTCTAGCCAACCCTGCTGCAAGAGATCTTTTCTTAACATCAAACGTGTTGGGACTAGATAGAAATGAGAACTCCAACAATTTCTTTGTTTTCAACGCCTCCTAATTTCCAGGAATTAGTCACTTCAACAACCTTCGATGGTTATATGGGTATCCAAAGTACGAACGAGATGGATGTTTGTTGTCCCAACCATTCTTTTAGTCCCGAGCCCAATAAGGAAGGGGATAATTTCTAACAAGGTTTTCGTGTTGTTGATTCCTAGGTGTAGTGTTTCTTCCCTTATGCTGTCCGTTGGTACTAGTGGAGTAGGATTGCCCCATAATACAGAACCTCTAGGTGTAACCTTTCGCTCAATACTAGAATCGCAAATTGAAACATAGCATCTGAGGTTGCATTAATCGAGGATACACGACAGAAGGAATTGTTCTATTTCCAAACTTCACCTTCAACAAGCGTAGATTTCTTTCAAAAATTTTCCCGAATCGCGTGTCTTTTTCGTAAGACCGAGAGAAATGAAAAAAAAAAGAATCAAATCACACCATCTCTGTAATAGGTAAATGCCTCCTTTTCTCCTGAAGTTGTCGGAATTATTTGCAATAAGATATTGGCTACAATTGAAAAGGTCTTATCAATAAAATTTCCATTTATCCGCGATCTAGGCATAGCTAGCAATCCATTCTATAATTCTTCTCATTCCCTCGCGCGGGAAAATGATCCCACAAAGAAAAGAATTGTACAGTACGAAATAACATAAAAAGAGATTGATTTGAAAAAAAAAAAAGATTATGTGCCTTCTATTTATTCGAATTGTTCCTTTTTGACAGGAATCAATATGAAATATTTCAATCCGAGTCGGTTTCATACTAATGTAGTAGTATACCAACGAAGGGAACTGGTCCGATTTCATTGAAGTTACAGATTCGAGGAACTCGAGAAATTTTGATTGAATTATGATACAAAGAAGAAAAAGATCGACTAATCATTCTATGATGAAAATAGAATAACCACCC